ATATTTCCATTTCTTTATTAAAAAAGAAGTTTCTTTTGAAACCAAAAAGGATTTTCCTTGATACCTAACATAATGCATGAACGGATCCTTGAACAACCAAAGGTTGCTTTGAAAATCTTTAGCAAAGACTTCTACAAGACGCTCTATTTTTCCATAGAAATAGATTCGTTCAAGAAATATTCCAGAAGATGTTGATCGTAAATGAGAAGATTGTTTGCGGAGAAAAAAAAAAAGGGATTCGTATTCATAGACATGAGAATTATATAAGAATAAGAAAAATCTTTTATTTTTTTTTGAAAAAGAAGAGCTAGTTTTCTTTAGGATAATAAAAGTATTCCAATACTCGTGTAGAAAGAATCGTAATAAATGCAAAGAAGAGGCATCTTTTACCCAAAAACGAAGAGTTTGAACCAAGATTTCCGGATGGACAGGGTGAGGTATTAGTATATCTAACACACAATTTAAATGTGAAAGATTGTCCTCTAAAAAAGGAAATATGGAATGAATTGATCGTAAATTATGAGATTGGAGTGTCTTTTTCCGTTCTAGAGAAGATATTAGTCGTAGAGAAAATGGTATTTCGACAATAAATGCAAATCCCTCGGATATTATTTGATAATATAAATTTTTGTTGCGCCCGAAAATTTGATTTTTGTTAGAATCATTAACAGAAATAAAAAAAAAATTCTGTTGATACATTCGAGTAATTAAACGTTTCACAATTAGTAAACTAGATTTCTTGTCATAACCTGAATTTTCTAAAAAAATGGATTGATTTAAATCATGATCATGAGCAAGTGCATAAATATACTCTTGAAGTATAAGTGGATATTGAAAGTCGTGTTGTTGAGATCTATCTAGCTGTAAATATCTTTGAAGTTCCTCCATTTGAAATTCTATTTGAACCGAAAGTAGAAGATTGGGAGGATTATGAAATGATACATAGTGCGATACAGTAAAAACAAGGTATTATCTAAAAATAGATACCTCGGAGACAGATAAACTTACCAACAGATTCTCTACCCTCTCTTTTTTCCATTTTATTAGACTATGTTATAAAACAAGATGGTTAGAAATCCTTTATTTTTTCAACCTAATCGCTCTTTTGATTTTGGAAAAAACTGTCTTTATCAACATACTGCTTCTTCTACACACGCATCTCCATTCTATATTAGGGAATGGCAATAATTAGGATTCATTAACAGAAATAAAAAAAGAAAAAAAGAGAATCTACTCATGGAGGGAAAGCCTTTCCCGCATCAGGTACTAATATATTTTTAACATGTAATTAGATGGGGAATTAAATTATTCAAATCAAGAATAAAAGCCCGTTACTTTTTCTTTCCCTTTTTTCTTTCCCTATTATAATGAATTGAAATTGAAGCCCTAGAGCCTTATCCATTTATTAATTCGACCCAACTTCATTTTGTTCCTTCCAAGAATTCCAACAAGGTTTTAGCCCGATCAAAATCAAATATTCTCAGAACTATCCGTTGCTCCGACCTGCTCTTTTTTCCATTCATTCCCTTTCTTCAGGATCAGTCGTGGTCTTACAAACTTTACCGATGGTATGGACGAATCCTTCCCTTCATCCAAATGTGTAAAAGATCTTAGCCGCACTTAAAAGCCGAGTACTCTACCGTTGAGTTAGCAACCCCCAAATAAAAAATGTGTAGATACAATCAGAATAAAAATAAAGAAAAAAAGTATAGAGAAATGCAAAATAGATAGAATAGACCCCTCTTATTTTAGATTATCTACTTTTTGTTAATAAGATTTCAATAAAAAGGACCTTTTAGTATCCTTTCCTTGTATCAAAGGACCCACATGAAAGTAAAACCGAAACCTATGGGCCAGAAATAAAAAGATCCACTTCATTTATCACGATGAATTATATTTGTTCGATACACTGTTGTCAATATAAATGTTGACAAAAAAAGAATACAATGGAAAAAACTCAAAATAGAATTTTTCTAATTTTATTATTTCAAATTCATATTTAATATTTAGATTTTAATTTAATAATATTAAATTAAATAAGAACTTGTGTTAGACTGGCACCATATAATATATCTAATTCTAACCTACACAGATATAAAAAGTATAGACGGAGAAATAAATAAAAAGTAAGAAGTGAAAAAAAAAATCTCGGATTTATCCATAATGAATAATATATTCAATCCATCTAAGTGGAATAAACAAACTCGATTTATTAGTAGAGTTCCAATGAAACTGACCAATTGAAGGGAATGTCCACGTTTTTTTATAGGATTTTTTTTATAGGAAAAAAAGAAAGTTTTGTCGTTCTAAAACCTAAAACAGAAGTAATGATATATAATGATAAATTGATATAGAGCGGAAAAGGGGGTAGTAACTTATATATTATTTTTTTTGTATCCCCCCCCCCTTAATTTGTTTATATTTCCTTAATTGAATTCCGTTTGATTAAGGCGAAGTTCCTTAAAAAGCCCCTTCTTCTTTAAAATATCCCGAACAGTTCCTGTAGGTTGAGCACCCCTTTCAAGGAAGTATAGAATAGAAGGAACGTTTAAATAAGTTTCATTCTTTATCGGATCATAAAAACCCAGTTTCTGAAGATCTTTTCCTTCTCTTCGGGATCGAACATCAATTGCAACGATTCGATAGACGGCTCATTGGGATAGATATAGATGAACAATACCCCCCCGAGAAACGTATAGGAAGTTTTTTCCTCGTACGGCTCAAGATAAAATGATTTGGTTTGAAGTTTTGTCTGTGTATGAAATTCTAATAAATGACAAATGAATTAGACTCCTATTTAATTCCATTCACCCTTTTCTTCTTCCTTCTTAAAAAAGGAAACCGTTCATTCGTACTCATAACTCAAGTTGGATAACTGTCAAATAGTTCAAAGAAAAATCTTTATTGAGTAGTCTTTACCCCTTTTTTGTTTGTCTCGTTTCAAATCTATTATTGAGACAATTAAAATGGTGTTTCCTTGTTCTAGGATCCTTTATCTTTGTTTTAAATCATTAGGTTTAGACATTACTTCGGTGTTTCTTAATCCTTTCAAAATGGCAGCAACATACCTTTTTTTGTGATTTCCTTTTATCAAAGAATCGTGTGGACGACTGATTCCGAGTGGTACACTTTGTATCGAAAAAGTTTGATCAATTCCTGTTTGAATTGGAAACTTGCTCGAAGTGGATTCTTTCAATTTCTATATCGAAGATATATTTACATTTACGAAGTTGTTCAATTTATTGATTGGCATTAACCCTAGATCCTTGCCCCGAGAAACGAATGAATACTTTCTTTTTTACTCGAGCTTCATCATGCACTATTTACATTACAACCCAAGAGAGGTTCCTGTGGAACAGAACAAATGATGTCGAGCGAAGAGCGCCTTCATTCCTATATAAAATGGTGGATGTAAGAATCCACAGCGGATCATGTCTTTCAAGTCGCACGTTGCTTTCTACCACATCGTTTCAAACGAAGTTTTACCATAACATTCCTCTAATTTAGAAGCGGTATGGAGTTGATTCAATTATGGAATCATGAATAGTCATTGGTTCAATATGGTGCATAGATATTGTAATCTATGCCCTTTTCTTCTCTATATAATATATACGATAATAAAGATTATTCTTTTCTGAAGAAGTCTTAGCAAGACCCCATCTTTAACATAAATAGAAAAATAACACGAAGAAATGAAATCTGCATCTTCAAGTGACTTAATAAGATAGGTTGTCCTATTTTCTACTTTTTTGAGTATCGAAGATTAAACTATTTTTAATAGGGAATCATTCCAAATATTTATTAAATTGAATTCTATTTCTTTAATATTTAAGGTTGAAACCGGGGTTCAGTAATATTTCGGTAATCTAATTTTTCTATAAAATGAATAAAATTTTCCATTATCCTGTGTCTCAACCGTTACATAGATTTTCAATTCTTCATTAGGTCCAAACAAAAAATACCTAAAAATGAGATTCAAAGAAAACGAATCAGTTACATGACTGTTTATTAATAAGATTCGGACAAGCACAGATATTAAAATTTATACCTTCCCTTGCTCTTTTTTTTAGCCTAACTCATTACTATTAAGATAGTTCACTCTATTGAGTAATGAATTCAATTAGTTAGTATCAAGAACTTCCTATTGTTTAGGATGAATTAAGAGATCTACAGAAAAATGAATAATAAAAAGGGGGGGCTCCCTTATTTACTTTATAGATTCTTTATTATCTCGATTCAATTTGATATTTGTTCAAATCAATTTTTAGATTGGATATGTTCTGGGACGGAAGGATTCGAACCTCCGAATAACGGGACCAAAACCCGTTGCCTTACCACTTGGCCACGCCCCATTTCTAGTCAAGACTAATAATAAAGAATAATAAATATTATTAGTATTGGTTGTTTGTCAACTGCAGCAGTCCAAATATCTATAGAATCGATTCCTGTGCTTTTGCTAAGTGTAGGTAGATAATTTAACTGAATTTATTGATCATTACATATAATTCAATTAAGATATTGTATGAAAATATGATTTCTTCTATATTCTCATTGAGAATGAGAAGATTTTTGATTGGGTGGGTTTAAAGAAGGATTTTTTTGTCTACGTTACTGACTTTCTTTTTCCTTATATCCATAATTCAATCAAAATGCAATTATCTGCAAGAACAAAATGTCTGTTATGCTTAATATCTTTAGTTTGATCTGTCTTAATTCTGCCCTTTATTCGAGTGGTTTTTTCTTAGGCAAATTGCCTGAGGCCTATGCTTTTTTGAATCCAATCGTAGATTTTATGCCAGTCATACCTTTGTTTTTTTTTCTCTTAGCCTTTGTTTGGCAAGCTGCTGTAAGTTTTCGATAAGATCTTTAATATCCTATAAAATTGTCGAATAAGATTAGATCCTTTTTACAGTATGAACTCTTGATTCAAACATTGAAATTCTTGGATAGTCGCGATAAATCCGAGTTACCGCATTTCCTCATTTTTTGACCCCTTAATT